GACAATATGTCGATGGTTAACTAATTGGCGAGCTCCGGGAATAGTTGAAGCCATACCCAATCGAAAAAGGATGTTATCCAAACGCATTTCAAGTAATTGTAATAAAACCTGACCTGTTGACCCCTTGGCTTTTCCGGCAATACGAACGTATTTAAGTAATTGTCGTTCTGTAAGACCATAATGAAAACGCAATTTTTGTTTTTCTTCTAGACGAATACGATATTGAGATTTTTTCCCGGAACGCGATTGGTTTCTAAGATCATTTACGGCCCTGGGCCTTTTATTCGTAAGTCCTGGTAAAGCTCCCAGGCGACGTATTTTTTTGAAACGAGGTCCTCGGTAACGCGACATAAAAACTCCTTGATTCTTGATTTATATTTATTTGAAATTTCATTTTACAGAATAAATCTAAAATAAAACTGAACTAAATGAAATGCAATTTACAGAAGTATTGTACTACTAAAGAATAATGAGATGAATTATATATATATAAATATCCAAAACTGCTTCTATTATTATATAGAGAAATAGAACACTTTTCGTGACATAGTTGGACGTTCCTATAACACAATTAATATACTAAATCAACAATTTTTGAAAAAAAAAGGGGGGCAGTTTTTCAATATTTTTTATTTTCAAAGGGACATTATCAATCATGGAAAAAATCGAATAAATAGCGCGAAAAGCCGGCTATCGGAATCGAACCGATGACCATCGCATTACAAATGCGATGCTCTAACCTCTGAGCTAAGCAGGCGCATCTCATAGAATTTTTACATGAATAAGAAGTTCATAAACTATTGGAATCTTAGCTATTAACTAGTCGATTTCTATTATTTTAATTCTTAGCTATTGAATTCCGAATTAAATTAATATCAATAGAGAAAAAAACTATAATTTCAAATAAATCTTCATATCAAATATTATAGAACATAACAATTAATATAGCGATACGCTATATTAGGATAGAAAATTTTATTTAAATTCTTCACAAGAATTTATTAGATTCTAAATTTAAATGCATTTGAAATTCGTTTTATTACACTTCGCTCTTTTCTTCCATATGATAGATTTCGAATTCTAATTGCATAATAGATTTAATCTAAGTTACTAATTATTTAAATTTGTTAATTAATGAACTAATGCAGTATAACGAATAAGACATTCTTCCGCTTTCATTCAGACAGATAGAAGTTACGAAAAAAAAAGATTCGACCGTTCAAGTATTCAAAATTATATGACAAAAAGGATAAAAGTAGATATATATATGTAGTATATATCCATCTATATTGAATTGTGGATACAGAAATGATAGAATCTTTTTTGATTGTTTGATTGAACCAAATAGGGTTCTCCTCGAATATTAGATGGCCTACTATATATAGATAGTAGATGAAAGAAGATAGGCAAGAAATCCAAGACGAGAAAACACCTTTCGAGATAGGAATTGGTATCGAATTCATTCGACGAGTCCAGTATAAAGGAAAAACTAAAAAGGGAACGACATCACAATGAGATCCTAATCTCAAATCAAAAGGGGGATATGGCGAAATTGGTAGACGCTACGGACTTAATTGGATTGAGCCTTAGTATGGAAACCTACTAAGTGAGAACTTTCAAATTCAGAGAAGCCCTGGAATTAATAAAAATGGGTAATCCTGAGCCAAATCCTCGTTTTCGAAAACAAAGGTTAAAGGAAAATAAAAAGGGGGGATAGGTGCAGAGACTCAATGGAAGATGTTCTAACAAATGGAGTTGGTCGCGTTGGTAGAGGAATCCTTTCATGAAAATTTCAGAAAGGAAAGTATGAAAGATAAATGTATATATATATACGCATATGTACTGAAATACTATATCAAAATAAAATGTTTATTTTTTCTATGAAAAAAATAGAAGAATTGTTGCGAATCGATTCTACATTCCACAATGACTAAAGAATTTCATATTAATTGATCAAAGCATTTACTCCATTCCCTAGTCTGATAGATCTTGTGAATAACTGATTAATCAGGCGAGAATAAAGATAGAGTCCCATTCTACATGTCAATACAGACAACAATAATGCAATTTATAGTACGAGGAAAATCCGTCGACTTTAGAAATCGTGAGGGTTCAAGTCCCTCTATCCCCAAAAGTTTAGTTGACTCCCTAACTATATATTTTTCGTTAGCAGTTCGAAATTCGGTATCTTTCTGATTCACTTTACTCTTTGACAAATGGATCCGGGCAGAAATGCTTTCTCTTATTATCAGTTTTGTGGTATTATGCTATTTAATACATGTACAAACGAACATCTTTGAGCAAAGAATCCCCATGGGAATGATTCACGGTACATATCATTATTCGTACTGAAACTTACACAATTTTCCTTTTTTTTTGAAAATCCAAGAAATTACAGGGCCTGCATAAGACTTTATTTAATAATACCTTTGTATTTTTAATTGACATAGACCCAAGTCGTCTAGTAAAATGAGGATGATGCATCGGGAGCGGTCGGGAT